ACGAAATGCACGTCGTGGTGGAAAAATATGGGTACGTATATTTCCCGACAAACCAGTTACAGTAAGACCCACAGAAACACGTATGGGTTCGGGTAAAGGCTCTCCTGAATATTGGGTAGCTGTTGTTAAACCAGGACGAATACTTTATGAAATGGGTGGAGTCGCAGAAAATATAGCCAGAAAAGCAATTTCAATAGCAGCATCCAAAATGCCTATCAAAACTCAATTTATTATTTTGGGATAAGAATGTAGAATCAAAGAAAATAAATCCTGGGAATGAAAAATGCAAGGTTTCTTTTTTTCTTTTTTGACAAAAAATATTTCTTTTTTTTTCTTCGCCCTTTGCATTGAAAGAACAAATAAAAAAATGATTCAACCCCAGACACATTTGAATGTAGCAGATAACAGTGGGGCTCGAGAATTGATGTGTATTCGAATCATAGGAGCTAGTAATCGCCGATATGCTTATATCGGTGACGTTATTGTTGCTGTGATTAAAGAAGCAGTACCAAATATGCCCCTAGAACGATCAGAAGTGGTCAGAGCTGTAATTGTACGTACCTGCAAAGAACTTAAACGCGACAACGGTATGCTAATACGATATGATGACAATGCCGCAGTTGTCATTGATCAAGAAGGAAATCCTAAAGGAACTCGCGTTTTTGGTGCGATCGCACGGGAATTGAGGCATTTAAATTTTACTAAAATAGTTTCATTAGCGCCCGAGGTATTATAATAGTCTTAAAATTTAAGATGAGACTACGATATAGTTATAGTAGGGTATTGGAAAGAAATAGATTCAAATTTATTTAGTAGATTGTGTTTCACGCATATACCTTTAATTTAATAATAGAATTTTTTTATGAAAAAAAATAAGTCAAAAAAAACATGTTGATTATATACAAATTTGGGGGCAACAAGAATTTTAGTCCATCATGAGTAGGGACACTATTGCTGACATATTAACCTCTATACGCAATGCGGATATGGATAGAAAAAGAGTCGTTCGAATAGCATCTACTAATATCACCGAAAACATTGTAAAAATATTTTTACGAGAAGGTTTTATCGAAAATGTGAGGAAACATCGAGAAAGCGACAAATCCTTTTTGGTTTTAACCCTGCGCCATACAAGAAATAGAAAAGGGCCCTATAGAAATTTTTTAAATTTAAAACGGATCAGTCGACCTGGTCTACGAATCTATTCTAACTATCAAAGAATTCCTAGAATTTTAGGCGGAATGGGAGTTGTAATTCTTTCTACTTCTCAAGGTATAATGACAGATCGAGAGGCTCGACTAAAAGGAATAGGCGGAGAAATTTTGTGTTATATATGGTAATCCTTCTTATATCTGCCAGAGGGCGTATCATTTAGGAAGGCCCCAACAAATATTCGAGGGATTCGGTAGTTTTTCAACTTTAACATGAGTTTCCGTGGGAATACGACCCGAACTTCAAAATTTCAAGAAACTCATTTTCTTCCAAGAAGTCGATTTAAAATTAAGTTTAAGGAATTAAAAATATGAAAATAAGAGCTTCTGTTCGTAAAATTTGTGAAAAATGTCGACTAATTCGTAGACGGGGGCGAATTATAGTAATTTGTTCCAACCCGAGACATAAACAAAGACAAGGATAGTGTAAAAAAAAAACTCTCTAAAAGACCCGATGTACAAATAAAAAAGATCTGTTTTGACAAGACATGGATATATCCATATATCTATATATTTATGAGATGAAAAAATATGGCAAAAACTATACCAAAAGTGGGTTCGCGTAGGAATGGACGTATTGGTTCACGTAAGAATACACGTAGAATACCAAAGGGAGTTATTCATGTTCAAGCAAGTTTTAATAATACCATTGTGACTGTTACAGATGTAAGAGGCCGGGTGGTTTCTTGGTCTTCGGCTGGTACTTGTGGATTTAGAGGTACAAGAAGAGGGACACCTTTTGCTGCCCAAACGGCAGCTGGAAATGCTATTCGTACAGTAGTCGATCAAGGTATGCAACGAGCAGAAGTCATGATAAAAGGTCCCGGTCTCGGAAGAGATGCAGCATTACGGGCTATTCGTCGAAGTGGTATACTATTAACTTTCGTACGGGATGTAACTCCTATGCCACATAATGGCTGTAGACCTCCTAAAAAAAGACGTGTATAAAAAAAATATTAAAGAAATTTCAAGAGAAATAAATGATTCGATCAAATAATATTATATTACTATGGTTCGAGAGAAAGTAACAGTATCTACTCGGACACTACAGTGGAAGTGTGTTGAATCAAGGACAGACAGTAAGCGTCTTTATTATGGACGCTTTCTTTTGTCTCCACTTATGAAAGGTCAAGCCGACACCATAGGCATTGCGATGCGAAGAGCTTTACTTGGAGAAATAGAAGGGACATGTATTACACGCGCAAAATCTGAAAAAATACCACACGAATATTCTACCATAGTGGGTATTCAAGAATCCGTACATGAAATTTTCATGAATTTGAAAGAAA